GAAGAACAAGTTCTTTATTTCCTAAAATAGAATAGCCGCTTAGAATAACAAAACAGATTATATTTGTCGATAAGTGTAAAATCGTATTGATATGATCCTCGTTGTGTATCTTGATTAATTGGATTGTTTCTTTTTGGATTCCTATAGGAAGTTTTTGTATATGTGTCTCCGAGTAGTCCTTGATCATTTCTTCCAAGAAGAGGATTTCTTCTAATTCTATGAACTTTTCTAGAATGCTTTTTTCTTGAATATCATTCCAAAATATTTTTGATTGACCAATATTGAACCAATTAGTAACCCAAGATTCTATACTTTTAGTAAATGAGAGAGAAATCCACCAAGGCAAAAATACTATAGATGCAAGATACAAAAAGGGAGTGAATGCTTTCTTTTTTGCCATTTTTTCATCTGTCAATTGTTAATGAACTCACTTCATTCATCGACTCTATGTGATCAACTATTTCTTTCACACCCGAGTTATCGACAAGGTATCAAACCTATGAATCTATTTTATTTTGTTTGAATAGCTAGACAAAATAGAGAAATCAACTAAGATTCTACTTCGAATTCGAATGAAAAAATACTAAAAAAATATTATTTCTACATATCTCAATTCATCAAATCGCAAACAAGTGTCTGCTTTCTATGAATGGGCAAAAGAAGTACTTTACTGAATGAATATTATTTCGATTTTGAAACGAAATAACTATTTTTCTATCAAAATCTCAAATATATTTTTTTTATTCCAAGATTACCCATAGCCAAGACTAGAAGAATTGAGAGAAAAAAATTGTGATGGTCACAAAAAACGAGCGAGACCAGAAGCCAGTTATCAGTAGTAAAAAACCCATTATTGGGTAGTAAGGAACACACAAGAAAGGATACAAAAGGTCAATTAACAAAAAGCAAATAATTTACAAGATAGAATTTATCCGCATTTCAAGCAGCACTTACAAGAAATATTGAACTAAAAAAAAAAAAGAAATTAATTTCTTTTGAAATCATTTGATCTATGAGAAAAATTGATTCTAGTCGTTCTAGTTAGAACTTGTTTAAATTAAGTTGCATGGATTTAAATATGTCTAAAACCCCCAAAAAAGTTTTGTTTGATGGTTGTTCCATATACGTCGTCTTTAGCTAGACTGAAGGTTCGTAAGAACTTTCATTATCTTATAGAAAAACAAAATCCTTGCATTTTTTCCCGCCTGCTGAAAGAGTATTCGTTTTTCCGCCCAGCGCCTTTTCTCAAAAGACTTCTATTGGTACGCGCAAGAAATAGGCCAATTCCGCGGCTTTTTGTTCAATTTCTCGTGGAGTCAAATTCTCATCAGTCCGAGTCAACGCAATAGCACCACGACCTCTAATATCCATATAAAGGACACGGCGAGCAGAAATACCCTCTTTCACTTCTATTCTAACGGATTGAATATCCTTTATAAGAAATCGTAGGAATATGCGGCGATTTTTTCCGGGAAATCCCCAACGAAAAATACACACTATTCCTTCCTTTCTATCGAATCTATCATAACCACTACCTACATTCCAGGAAATTGTGCACCACAAATAGGAACTAATAAAGAGACCGGCGATCCCGTAGAAAGACATCACGATCCCTTGGGGAAAAAAAAGAATTTGCTGAGACGGAAAAAAAGATATCAAGTTTCTACCAAGATAGCTAGAAGTTCCAACCAATAAGAATCCTAATGAACCTAAAAAAACGACAAGGGCCCAGAAAAAATTACTTACTTTGCGAGACCCCGTTATAAGTTCTATCCATATATGTTCTGATCGCCAACTCATACTTGATCCGATTTCATTGTATTGGAATTGGGAGAATACCCCAAATAATTTTGACTTGACTTTTTTTGTTTCCGAAGGAACTCTCATCAACTAGCACTAGTTTGGTGTGAACTAGCACTAGTTTGATGTGAACCTTTAGGAAAAAGTAATTCATCAAATTGGTTCGATCTAAAATAATAACATCCCCTTCATATGATCCCAATATACGTATTGATATACATATAGATCCACCAACTTTTCACATTTTAGGCATCCAGCCATCCTGATCTATTTACAACTTTTGACTCCTAGATCATTTTCTGCAAGCATAAGAGCTTTTTTTTTCGCGGAAATCACACGTTATGCGAAAAAAAAAACGTTTGAGGTTGGTTCCCCGTAGATCTAAACAATTTTATTTTTTTGAATATGAAGAAATAAAGAAGCCATTGCAATTGCCGGAAATACTAGGCCTACTAAAGGCACAAAAATAGAGGGAAAATTGAAAGTTGTCATAAAATGGGTACCTCGATTTACTATTTGCACCTGTTATTATTTTTTTGAATATTTTATATTTATAATAATTATAATTTTTAATTATTAGAAATTTCTAATTATTATTAATTAATTCAATTTGAAAATTCTTAGTAGAGATATAAGTATCTATAAATCTAATCTAAGTGAGTATATAAAATAAGTCCAAGGAATGTAGAACGAAATAAATGGACTTCTTCGTCTTTCTACATCAAAGATACGTATGACAATCAACTTTATTAGTTTTCTTCATCTCTTTGTCTTTTGGTCTTGTCTTCGAATTTAATTTTAATAAAGAAAGAGTTTCTTACAAATTATCGAAAGAAAAAACGGATACTTTAGTACACTATCTTTTATGAGATGACTCATAGACCTTCCATATTCGAATTCTATTTTTGGAGAAACAGAAAAGATTATATATTGACCCTTTCAATATTTTAATTTGATTCTATATTTGATTTGCCTAATTTCACAAAAGGAACACCTCTCGCTTTTATCTTGTTCAATTGATATATGATATAGCGACTTCTTAATTAGTAATCGAGAATCTAGGTAAAAACAATTATCCGCAACTTTTGATTCTTTCTACAATTAGATCTTAGGTCACCAAAGAAAACTCTACTTTGATTCTGATAAGTTAACTACTTGTTTGCTACAAATCAAATACTTGAACTTAGTACACTCTACTTCATTGAAGTAGAATTCAAAGGAAAGAAGGCGTGGAGCTTAAATAACTCACTCAGAACGCTTTTTAAAAGATTACGTGGTACGATTAAGTCGAATAAGCCCTTCTGGAATAAATATTCAGCCGCTTGTGAACCTTCAGGTACTGTTTTATTCAATGTTTGTTCAATTACTCTTTTACCCGCAAAGGCAATGTAGGAATTGGGTTCAGCAATAATGATATCTCCCAACATACCAAAACTTGCTGTTACCCCACCAGTAGTAGGAGATGTAAGGATTGGTACATAAAATAACTTTTTATTTGATTGATAATCATATAAGGCAGACGATATTTTAGCCATTTGCATCAAGCTCAAGCTTCCTTCTTGCATGCGCGCCCCCCCCGAAGCGCACACTATAATAAGAGGTATAAATTTATTGGTAGCATATTCAACCAAACGGGTGATTTTCTCCCCAACCACGGATCCCATACTACCCCCCATAAACTGAAAATCCATAACCCCGATTGCTACGGGAATACCATTTAGTTGGCCTACGCCTGTTTGAACAGCCTCAGTTAATCCCGTCTTTCTTTGATAAGAATCAATACGATCTTTATAGGGTTCCTCCTCCGAATGAAAGCCAATAGGATCAACAGAAACCATATCTTCATCCATAGGATCCCAAGTACCGTGATCAATCGAAAGCTCAATTCTTTCTGAACTACTCATTTTCAAATGATATCCACACTGTTCACAAATATTCATTTTGGATTTCAAAAATTTCTTATAATTTAATCCATAACAATTTTCGCATTGAACCCACAAATGCCTGTATTTTTGAGTTGTATCGAGATCATTAGCCCTTTCTTTTAGAGTTATATCACTACTCTTCGCACTGGGTCGTATACTGGACCTCCCGTTTTCACTACGAGTTCTACGTTTATCAAAAACGCAGCTAGAAATGTAACTGTCACTACTATCATTTTCAATGGGAGTCTCCATAGAAATTTGAGACTGAAGATAACTGTCAATGCAACTATTAATGTGATTATTCCAAATAGATTTCGTATCATATATGTAACGATTGTATAAGGAATCTGTACTCATAGATCCATTATTAATAGAACTAGAATTACGATAACTAGAAAAAGAACTTTCTAGTTCACTCAGAAAAGAATGACCATTGTCAATCTCAAAAATCTGATTTTTAATATCAAAATAGATAGAATAACTGTGGCCATTACTATCCTTAACTAAAAAAGTATCATCTGAGATGAAATTCTGAATGTCTTTGACACCGAATAAATGATCAACATTACTGTAACTAGAATTGTCACGACCCCTCGAATTTGGAATGTTTTTAGCACTACCTTTTCTACTCGGATCTTCATGTTCACTAGTATTTTCAATAAGACCGAGATTGTCCTTCGATTTATTTATCCCATACCTACCTCCTAACCCCTTCTTAACCACCATCGAATTAACCCACCAGCTTTCCATAGAGTTTTCTTGCCCCCTATTTGCAGAAAAATACAATAGATGAATAGTCATTCGATCCACAATTCTTTATTTTTATTTGAAAATCTTATTTCCTATCAGATTAAACAATCACTACTAAAATAAGTAATAAGAAGTGTCAAAAAGGAGTCTCTTTTGTGGGAATCTGGGGGGTAAGACTTCACTCTATCTATATGAATAGGATGGAATCTATTTTTATTCGAAATAGAAGGATAAAGAGTTTTTTCCTATGTCTTCGCATCAAAAAAAAATCTTTTTTCTTTCTAGGAAAGAACTTGTTCGTAAAATGTCGCCTATTAACTAATACCAAGTAATAAATTGCGGTTCTATTCCAACACGGAACGAAAAAAGACAATATACAGGATGGGCCGAAACATTTATGATACTTTGTTTGATTCAGCGAAACTACAAGATATATAAAGAATATACCAATCCGAAGGATCCATAGGTTTAATTGTGGATCCAAGACAACAACAGAAACATTTGAGTATTAGATTTTTAATTTTG